AGAGAGGGGATGGATAGAGGAACAAGTACGGTAGGCCCAAAGATAGTAAGTAGTTCCAATATAGATAGGTACCGATTTCCTTTAAGAATTAAGAATGGAAGACTTTTCCAAAGATAGTAATTAGTTTGGGCTGGCCCGATCGATGAAGGTGCCTGGTCAGGTAGGAGTAGGAGTCCCGTTGCTGCAGTTATAGAGCCGAGGAGGTAGCTCATGAGAAAGAAAGAGTTTCACCAATATGCGTTGGTCAGTGATTGGTATCCCAGGACCAGAAGTATTACATAATAAATAATGGTAGGGCTAACCGGTCATGAAAAAGAGATAGTAAAGCATGACAAATAAAATAAAGAAAGAAGCTAACTTCGGGTTCGAAAGTAGGCTGAACTTAATGGTCAATTTAGACTTCAATCGATGCACAGGATCACAAGGAGAGGAAGCGAAAGCCCCTATGGTCGAGCTATATAAATTTCAATATCCAAGAAGAGGTGGGCAAGCAGGAAAGGGAAAGCTAATCGCTAGGGTTACGAAAGAAGAGATCAGGAGACATGGAAAGGCCAAGCCCAGATAGCAATAGCAATGCGGCTAAAGTGATGCTAAGCGCCCAAAGAAAGAATGAAAGAAAGAGCCTGGCTAAAACCCTTTCTCTAATAACGAATAAGGTAAGCCCAAGGTGTCTTGCAGTCAATTAGGCTATATCCCTGTATTTAACAAGAGGAAAAGGTAGCCGAGTTCTAGAAGGAATATATAGATTTTTCTTAAAATCGAAGCCGGAGATAGATAGGGGGGAAGTAAAGCAAGTAGTCTTTAAATATGTCAAGGGCTGGTAAGGTCGCTTTGATCACTGGATTAGAATATGCCCCATTACCTTTCTTTCAGTCGTTTCCTGATTCAAGATGAGGAAACAAGTATTGAAAGTTCCCATTGATAAGATCTAGACCAAAAGAAAGAGTGGCGCATAGCACAGTCAGGCAGGCTTACTAGAAGTGAAGTTCCCATATCGGGAATATAGGCTAATGCACCTGCGGAGAAGTTAGTTCATGGGAGCCCTTAGGCTCTCTTAGCCAGGGAGAGTCGAGAGAAGCCGTTAGCAGTCCAGGTTAGGGTTTCGGTTTAATACCAATCTCCCTATTCTGATAACAGAGTAGTGTTAAACCCAATAAGTATGGGCGATGACCTAGTCTTTCAACACAGTCAACATCTTCGGTTTAGCAGTCAAGTGACCAGTTCAGTCATAGGTCTTCGTTCTTTAAGTCGGTTTAGTTAAAATCTCAGTCCACGGTGCATCCCGAGCACCATTAGTCTCACTATCTTTTCCCTTTCCTTTCATCTCTCTTCTAGAGCAAGATGGGAGGAAATTAGCTTCTTCGCTAACCGCTCTCTCTTCGCGCTCTTTAGAATCTCTGCTCTCTTCGTCCTCGGGGACTCTTCCTGCGGCGACAATACGTTCTTGTATCCGATTCTCAGAGGAATCGCGTCGTCTTACTTCTGGAATGCCGTCGATCGGAGCCTCATTCCTAATCTCCTCGGTAAGCTTTTCTTCTCTCTCTGGGTTCCGTTTCTTTGATTTTCTCTGCTTTTGAAATGGATGGGTTCTTTGGATCTTCCCGATCACCGGACTCGGTCCCGCCTTGCAAGGAAAGAAGAATGATTTGGAACCACGCCATGGACTGACCCCTTATACTGCTCTTGCCTTCTTGCTTGCTTGGTTGCTAATCCCCTTCCTTCCTTTGCTCTTAGTTCTTCCTTCCCCCTTAGTCAGTAATCCAATCCTTTCACAGATCCTTTTCCATAGCCGGGGTCCTGAGGCTCCTCGTAGCAGCAGAAGCTACGACATGGGCAAGGGATAGGTGACCGAGTGAAAGTACCTGAACCACCTTTTAAAGAAAAGAGTAGATAATATTTTTTAAAATATAGAACTAAATAACCCAGTGGCTTAATAGCCGAGTGGCTTAAGACATTGATTGGTTTGCTGAATCGAAAATAAAAAGAGTATCATGGGGAAATCCACAGCCCCTACCCTACCTAATTTGCCTCTTGTTTAACAAAGTGGATGAACCCCCCTTCGTCAACAGACAAGAGACCACCGAGACATGAAATTGGGAAGCCGCCCCTCACTATATAAACTATATAAATGAGTTTTCCTGAGAGGCTCAGCTTCCTTAAGATATTTTCGATTCTCTCAACCTCATCAAACAAACTCAGGGCTGTGGTCCAGTCCAGGAACATTTAATAAAAGCTCGGCTCCGCAGGTCTGGTCCTGAACTCCAAAGAAGACGAACGAGACTGACATCTTAGTTAAGCACTGAGGCTTTGGTGCCTTGGTTCGCCCAAGATCAACAATAAATACATAGATAGACGGGTGTCCGGTTTTTCGTATTGAGAAATGGAGCGCCCTTCCCCGACTTCGACGTTGCGAGATGGTGCCTACACTTTTGCTTTTGCGTGCGTGCTCGCCCATTTCTTCTATGAATAGATTTCCTGCTGTCTTCGGATCCCAAAGTCAGGGGTTGGGTCACCGTTCATGTCGGCTAGTATCAGACGATTCCACCATACTCTTCTATGGATTTCTTCGATGTTCAAAATAATCTACTCCTAGTGGAAGAAGTCCGCCCTCGCAAGATGTATTTAGATTGAGTGCTTTCGTTTCCTTGTCCCATGGGACTCCTTTCTTCCATTCAAGAATGAAGGAATAGATCAACCAGATATGGCGGGTCGGTTCTTTGTCCCCGTCGTCGAGTAATCCAACGGATCTCTCGTAGCTTTTGTCCAGCTGCGCGTTTCAATAACGTGTGGCTCAATATTAGTATAGCCAGTGTTCAAGGCTTGTCCGGCTACCTTTCGCTACTTTAGTAGTAGTCGTCTTCCACTTGATCGGATATTGCTTTGAAGCTTTGGCAGGCACTCTTGTCATCCTTTCATTCCAATATGGCCTGCGACTTCATCTGAATAAAAATAAGAATATGGATCTTCCTCCGCTTTCGAGCCCCTTTCTACACAATCTCTTGCTGTCTTTTCCCGGTTTTGATCCTTTTCTAGCTGTTTCGAGTCTCATGTTGAGTTTTGTCTTTCATGTGAGACTTTGCTTTAAGAACTAGGGCTGAGCCCGTTCCTCGCTCAAGTTTTGTCTCTTTCTTGACCCGCTGCCGGATAAGTTGGCTAACCGTGGCCCTACTCCTTTCCCGAACCAGCAACCCCTCTTTCTGCTGCTTGCTATTCCGAAGTCTCAGAATAAGGTTTGGGTTGAGTGAGAAGTCTCCAAGACTCTGACTTAAGCGCTAGGCTGGGCCTGATCTGTTCCCTTTCGTCTCTGCAAACCAAGCAAGGTTGCTTGGTACATTCTGAGTAGCCCAGCCCTCTCAAATTAAAAAAAGAACCGCTTCTCATAAATCCTCCTTTCATGCCTCACTCCAAAGACATCCACACCTCTGTTAGGGGATTCTAATAGGACTGTTGTCTAGGAGTCACAACGATGTGGAACTTCTATTCTATATAGACGCTATTTCGCGCTGAGCGAGGCCGGTTTCCCTCCTCACTCACTAGTAAGCGGTTTCAACTCTCCCTTGAATCCGTTCACTCGTGTCCCTTACCAAAGGGCCACTTCGTTCACTTGTCTTTAGGCACTCCAAGGGCATAAGAAAGCATATAAGATAGGCTGATCACCAATTCGCCAGAGGCTTCTAGAATGCGTTTATTTGGCACTTTAAGCCAATCAACGTAGGATCTATCATCAGGGGTCAGAAAACGAAGAAATTGATACAGAACAATGGCCTGTGCCTTCGTTTCACTCGTATCCATGGCAAGTCCCTGATTCACTTCTCACTCCCGAGGAAAGCAGGGAATACAGGGATATCCGACGATCAAGACAATTCCCGTGAAACTCTTTCATTTCATAGAAGTAAATTCTTATTCTTACGAAGCATTTCCTATTGATTTGTCCCCTGGACTGGACCTATTCTGATTCTTATTTAACTTAATTGCACACGATCAAGCACTCCAGTCTTTAAGTACCTGGAGGCCTTTTAAAACGTGTTTGCTTTTGGTTCCCTTTATAACAATATCATTTACTATTGATAAGAGTTCCCCGGGGTCGTTGATTTCCCCTTGTATAGAATGGGCTAGTTCATTCCAAGTATGTCCCCGCGGAAGAGTACATCCTACATTATTAAAATATAAGGAGATTACCTTCTCGAAAGTTTCTTGCACTTCACTCGGAGTAAAGCCCAATTCCTCCAAGGTTGGAGGATAAAGGCCGTACCAAAGCATTCGATAGCAGATATACGAAAAAAAAAACGATACGATAAGTAGATACTATTTGATTTGGGAAAAAGCTCATTCCTATGGGGTATTCCCCGGCCTTTAAGTGCTTCCTTTCTTTCCTTCATCTTGGATAGTGTCTGACCCTCTATGCAGGAGTTTCTTCTTCTGCTCCTTTCGATCCTGAACGTGAACCGTCCAGAATGAGGATCTATCTTCTTCTTTCGTAGCAGTTCGTATCCTTACTTCCTTAGGTCTCCGAATATTCTCTCTCTCGGTGCTGTAGCCATGTCGGATCTCTGGGACCTTCCTCCCGAGTGGACTTTCCAGATCGGTACTATCTGATTCATCAAATACAGGAAAAGCACTTTCAGGAATCGAACCTGCGGACTCGAGGAAAGGAAGCCTCTGTCTCGTCGACATCAGGATCGTTAGCCTCGGCCTCTAAGGCCTCTCTTTCGCGACTATGAGGAACTCGAGGAACTTCACTCCTTCCCCGAACGAAAGCCTTTCTGACGAGTTAGAAATCCCGGGAATCCTCTCGTCAAGCCTTACCGACCAGGAAGGAAGATGTACCAGGAACGAGATTCATTCCCTTTGAGGAGTTTCACCTTTCGAAGCAGAACGCGGAACTCTAGGCCTAACAGCCTAACAACAGGAGGTCCTTACGCTACCAGTCCTTAATGTTGAGGAACGAATGCCGGTCTCAGCCTTACATACGAGGAAAGTAGGCCGGAAGGAGATTCATCTTCATCTGAACGTACAGCGAGACGAAAAAACCATTTCTTAGTGCTATTCTGTTGAAGCCTTACTGACGCTGACGAGGAAGGAAGACCGGAAGAAGATGAATCTTCCTTCTTTTTGTAAAGAAACTCCCCATTTAGGGATTCCCTAGCCGCAGCTTCCTTTCTTTCTGACTTGATGACTTCTTCTTACCCTCAAAGGAGGAGATTCTCTATCTTCTTCACGCTTGCCGGGAGCTTCCAACGGGGATTATGGGAATCCCTTCCCACCTAGTGAAAAGGGAAGATTCGAGACGAATAGGACTAATCGTTCTGTAATCGATCAGCTTCTCAAAGTCATCTGCTCATTGAAGGAAGTGAGATCGGCGCGGAATTCTCGAACCCAGCTCTCGAGAGTGTTGAGCGAAGTCGAAGGAACCTGTTGGTTCGAATCAAAGACCGATCAATAAGCAGTATTAAATACTTTAGTAAAAAGGCTGGGACTCTCTTCTTATTTCAACTCCCCAGTTCGTTGGAAAGTGCTATAGATGACCCTCAAACAAGAGTGGAAAGAAGCAAGGGGGGCCAGGGCCAGGCCAGATAGACCTCGTTCTAGAGGCCAACAAGGCTCTTTAAAAGGCCTCCCTTTCAAAAGTGAACTATGGCACCTTACCTCACAGCCCTTGATTGGACTGATCGAGCTGCTCTTGGTCGCACTCATCGAGCTGCCCTAAGCCCTACAGAAAACTAGAAAAAACTGGCTACCTAATAGTTTTCGCTACAGCTACAGTCTTAGTCTTCCTTAGTTCACTTTCCGTTTTCTAAAAGACAGTGAAGAGGACGAGAGCACACCACTCCCCGAGCGGTGCACTCTCGTACTCCGAAGTAGCTTTCACTCAACCATCCGTCCTGTGATTGAAGATGTGGGGCCACTAGGCACCATCGTCTGAAGTCCAGGCTTTGAGAGTCAATGCTATAGATCTTTGTCTAATATACGAATTATTACCACGCCAGTTCATTACATTACCATACCTTCCCTCACTGTCCTTCCCCACTGTACCTGTCTCTGGTCCATCTAAGCACTATGAAGAAAGAAAGGACTTGGAGTCCTCATGCAGGACAAATGATGACATCTTTCCGTATCAAAGACCATGCTTAGCGAGTGTACTAGTTATGTCGTAATTAGAGTATTGTTCTTTGCGAGTGATTAAACAACACCAAACGAAGGAACGAACCAGCTAACGACCGACCCGCGATCGAGGATGGAGACAGCCGTGAGGAGATCCTAAAGTCCAGGCAAAGCGACAAGAACAAACTACTCCTAAAAGAGCAGCGGAAGTCCCATTGCATTGAGAGTGAACAAGGGTAGTGAAAGAAGGCAAGGACCAGGGACATGGTACAGAACCTCCTGCACCACCAGCTACAGGAATTAAGCTACCACTTGATCTTGACCCTGTAAACTGAAGTAATGGTTGAAGACCCTGGTCTCATGCCCGAATGGCATAGCACCGCCCAGTATCTATCCCTGTTCCGATATAGCCTACACATTCCCAGTAGAACATCCCTTGTCGAAGTGTGATGAAAGGGCGTGGATAGGGGAAGCCTGTCCCAGCATCATAAAGTGCAATTCCAGTGCCATCTTAAAGTCCTATTCCAGCATTCCTTTTCCTACTAGTCATTTCTTATCTAGGCGCTGTTCAAGCAGATGACGTTGATCCGGGACCAGAGCCTGTCGACTAAGAAGTTGATAGACCGTCGGAGGTCCTCATCAGAGTCAGCAGGGGACAGGAAGATAAGAAGCACCAGACCTGATGTAAACACACATAGCATGAAGGGCATAGAATGTACCAAAGCAATGGTTGGTTCCAGATCAAGCTAATATAGCACCACAACCAGTAGAGGAAGCAAGAATGGAGATCGGTGAAATCACCTATGTTATATTATAAACAAAACAGAGGAAAGGGAAGAGGTGATGTCCCTCAAAAGGACTACCCAGAACCTAATGACTCAACAAGTCCAGCAACATACCCCTCGACCGAGTCGGACCCTCTTTCACAACTCTTAGGAACTCTAGGACCTTACCTCGCTATCCTTCTTCGTCTTCTTGGTGCTGGCCTTAGTCGTACTCATCGAGCTGATCTTCTTCGGAGGTTTACTTACCTTCGCTTTAGTTATGAAACAGCCTACCAATTTGACCCCGCCGCAGCTTCCTTCTTGACGAATAAGATATTTCTTTATGGTCGAGGCCTACTTTCTTTCTCGTATTGAGAAATCACTATCGCTATTGTGTATGCCCACGCCGCGGGTTCTTTTCTTTCTGACGAGTTGACTTCTTCATGCTTGCCATTTCGCTGGCCTTTACTAAGAGCCTCGAACTATAGTTGAAAAGAAGGAACGGGTGGGGACTCTGCTTTGCGAGTGATGAACTACTCCAGTCCAGTTAGCCAGAGATTGCATCTTTTAAGAGAATCTTTATAGCAAAGAATGGCCAAAAAGGCGCCTCAAATGATGTGTAAACCCATGAAGG